CGAAGGATTTCGTCGTACACTTGAAAGATAGCCCAGAAAATAGAAAGAATGATTGTATAATTGGTTTATATGGATCCTGTCCGGTTGAGACCACAAGTAAAAATGAGATTGCCAAAAACGGACAAGGTAAGATTTCCATTTCTTCATACGAAGATGAGTCCCCTTTGAAGCCAGAATAGATTTTCCTTGATATCTGACATAATGCATAAAAGGGTCCTTGAACAACCATAGGGTCTTATTAAAATCATTACGAAGCACTACTACAAGATGTTCCATTTTTCCATAAAAATGTGTTCGCTCAAGAACAGTTCCAAAGGATGTTGATCGTAAATGATCAGATTGTTTACGTAGAAAAACAAATACCGATTCCCATTCATATACATGAAAATTATATATGAACAAGAAGAATCTTCGATTCTCTTTTGAACAAAGGGAAATGGATTTCTTTGGAGCATTGAGACTATTCGAATTCTGATAGTCGTGGAGAAAGAATCGCAATAAATGCAAAGAGGGAGCATCTTGTATCCAAGAGTGAAGTATTTGAACCAAGATTTCCAGATGGACGGGGTGAGGTATTAGTATATGTGACACATGATTTAAATGTGACAATTTGTCCTCGAAAAAGGGAAAAATTGAATGGATAGATCGTAAATTAGGAGATTTTGCTATTTCTTTCTCTTCTAAAGAAAATATTAATCGCAGTGAGAATGGAATTTCCATAATAACTGCAAAACCCTCTGATACTGTTTGAGTATACAAATTTTTGTTGTGCCCAATGAATCGATTTTGGTTGGAATCATTAATCGAAATAATCAAACGATTCTGTCGATGCATTCGAGTAATTAAACGTTTCACAATTAGTGAACTGGATTTATTGTCATAACCTAAATTTTCCATAGTTTCGTAAAAAATCGAACCATTTAAAGCATAATAATGAGCAAGTGCGTAGATATACTCCTGAAATAGAAACGGATAAATGAAGCATTGTTGACGAGATCTATCTATTTCGAAATATCTTTGTAATTCCTCCATTTGAAATTCTACTTGGTCCCCTTGGACCAAAGGCACGAGGGATTTCTTGGGTTATCAAATGATACACAGTGCGATACGGTCAGAACAAGGTATTATAGTAAAAAATAGTAGATACCCTGAAAGGGGGGAGTACAGCCCAAGCAATGGATCCTCTCTTTCCATCCAATTTGTTTGTTTTCATTATAATTACAAGAGATGGTTAGAAATCCTTTATTTTTGCAACCCAATCGATCTTTTGACTTTGGAAGAAATTCTCTTTATCAGTATACCGTTTCTTCTACACACTCGTCTCCACTCCATACTCTATAATAGAGAAAGAATGGTTAATAGTTAGGATTCATGAAAAAAAAAAGGAATCGATGATCTACTCATAGGAGAATTCTTTCCCGCATTAGGCACTAATCCATTTTTAACATCTAATTAGATCGGGTAATCATTCGAATTATGAACCGAAGCTCGTTGCTTTTGGTTTCCTTAGCATTGGAGCCATTAGGGCTCTATCCATTTATTCACGCGACCCAACTGTGAATTGATTTGGTACCGTTACAAAAATCAAAATAAGATTTTGTACCGCCCTGGTTAAGGATGAAATATTCCCAGAGCTCTCCATTGATACGACATGCTGTTTTTTCCATTCATTCCCCTTCAGGATCAGTCGTGGTCTTACAAACTCTACCAATGGTATGGACGAATCCGTTGCTTCATCCAAATGTGTAAAAGATCATAGCCGCACTTAAAAGCCGAATACTCTACCGTTGAGTTAGCAACCCGTGTAAATATGGTATGTAGATACGATCTAAATCAAAAAATAAAACAAAGAGATTGGATTGTTCTACCCAAGCAAAACATTGAACCAGCAACAAATCGAAAAGAAACATTTGTTGATCAATTAAAAACGTAAAAATGTTCAGATCAGATGAAAATACAACAGATTCACGGATAAATAGAGATAATTTAGAGATAATTTACGGACATTCCTTTTTTATCATTTTTTTTTTTCATGAAATGAAATTCAGAAGAGACTTCTTCTGTCACAGCGAATCTGTCGAAGCCATCATTTGAGTGAAGGAAAGAAACAAACTTATGGGACGTAGAATAATAGATTCTTTTATTTATCCACGATCCAATTATAAATCGACCGATACACCGTTGTCAATATGAATTGAATGTTGAAAAACAAATTCCATAAACATAAACAAAATAAGGACTTATGTTGGATTGGCACTACTATTCACTCGATCTTTTTTTCTATTCGTTTCATGTCAGATTTTTTTGTCGTTATATGATATGGGATCGTGTGTTAGCAATAGTGAATAAATATGAATAGAGCAAGAAAAAAAGGAACGGTGTAGAAAAAATCACACAAAGCTAGATATTCCCTTTTTGTATTTCAGAAATTTCATTTCGTTTTATTAATTTGAAGTTCCTTAAATACTTCCGCTTTTTTTGAAATATCATGAACAGTTCGTGTAGGTTGAGCACCTTTCTCAAGGAAATATAGAATAGAAGGAACATTTGAATAAGTTTGTTTTTTTATCGGATCGTAAAAACCCACTTTACGAAGATCTCTTCCTTCTCTTCGGGATCGAACATCAATTGCAACGATTCGATAGATAGCCCATCGGGATAGATATAGATGAACAATACCCCCCCTAGAAACGTATAGGAGGCTTTCCCCTCGTACGGCTCGAGAAAGAATGATTCGAATTTCTGTATAGAGTGAAAAATGGATCCATAAAAATCATCAATTAATTAGGATTTGAGTCATTTTTTTATTCTTCCTTACTGAAAAAGAAATCTCATTCATACTCATAACTCAAGTTGGGTAATTCTCAAAGAGATCGAAGGTGAATCCTTATACATTTATTGAGTCGTCTCTAACCTCTTTTGGTTGTCTCGTCTAGAATCTATTCTCGTTTCTCATTATGATCTAGTTATTGAGACAATGGAAAGTGGCGTTTCCTTGTTCCGGTATCCTTTATCTTTGCTTTGAATCATTGGGTTTAGACATTACTTCGGTGATTCTTAATTGTTTCAAAATGGCAGCAACATACCTTTTGTTCTTTCTATTGAACAATTACACAAATGATTGATTCCCTTATGATACAATACACTTTTGATCGAAAAAGTTTTACCAATTCCGACAAATTGTACTTTTTTGCTTTTGGATTTGAAACTTGTTCGAATTTTTTATTTTTACATCGAAGATATCCTTACGAAGTTGGAACAACTTATTGACCGGCACTAACCCTAGATCCCTCCCTCTGATAAATGAATCAAGAATTCATGCTCGAGCTCCATCATGTACTATCCCCCCAAAAATTGGGTCCTAGTGGCATAGAACAAACTATGTCGAGTCAAGAGCATCTTCATTGATATATAAAATGGAAATGGTGGGTGCAAGAATCCACGGCAGATCTTGTCCTTCAAGTCGCACGTTGCTTTCTACCACATCGTTTCAAACGAAGTTTTACCATAACATTCCTCTACCTCTAACTTGGAACCAGTATGGAATTGATTCAATATGGAATCATGAATAGTCATTGGTTCCATCAGTGCATAGTAGAATAGTCCATACCCTTTTTCTATATGGATGAATAGACGTTTATTTCTCTGGGAAAGTCTCAGCAAGAAGTCAATTTAACCCCATATTCTGTCATATGAATAACACACATTTCTAAAAAACACTAAGAATGCGCTGCTTAAGACTTATTTATATCTACACCTTCAACATATTGTTCGGGACAATCACTCATGAACAGTCCAATTCTTCCTTGAACAACTAAGCTAAAGAAGAGTCTTGAATTAGATCATCAATACCGGAACAAAATAAAACGATTCATTAACTAAATAAGTTATTCTAATGACCCAGAAAAGTCGCATGTAACTCGATAGAATAAATTAACCAATTTCACACTTCTTCGAATATTTAAGATTTATAAGGTAAGGAATCATAAAAAATGCTTTCAAGAATTTCCTACTTCGACAGAATAATCATTATTAGAAATAAGTTTTCCTGGAAAGAATGAGTTTGATCTCTAAATCAATCAAATCAACAAATCGCCACAATCAAAACAAGTAATTAAAAGGTTTAGCGGATATCTCATTAATGAAAGATACACAAATTTGATCATCATAAGAGAAATCCTTCTTTCTTTTCCAATTGAATCATCAACGATTTAAGGTCGTTATTCTCTCATCTGATTGAGAAAATATCAGAATCGTAGCAGTATGCTCTTTCCGTATCCATCAGATACACCGAAGAATTGTGACCGTAAGTCATCGTGTATATTTAAGAGATCACAAATCTATTTCACCGAAACCGAAATATCTGTGTTACTAACATCGAACAATAAGAATACATATGGACTGGACGCGGTTCATTTTATACGGATTTTGGTTTATTTCAGGTTCAGGAATCTTTCCTGAAATTCTATTTCCATTCCATAATGGAATGGAAATAGAATGTATGAATCTCCTCCCATCGTTTCATCGATCTCCAATTATTCATTGGAGCCCAATGAATTTAAAATAAAAGCAATTAGGTCCAAAGAAAATACATCCGTTCCATATTGAATTTTATTCTTTTTAATGTGATCCATATAACACAGATATTGAAATTGATACCTTCCTTTGCTAATTAACTCGTATTTACACAATTTTATGAGGATCATAGTCAAAACGAATCAAAAAAAATATCTTCTTACGGGATGCTATCTTGTATAGGTATACAACCAAATGAGTCCAAATCAATTCGATTCGTTCTTTCTCTTTTTATTTTGTTCCACCCCAGACTTAGTAGCTTTAATTCCAGTGATGAAATGAGTACCGAGAACTCCTCCTGTTTCAAATTCAGGATCCACCTAAAATTAGTCATTTTGAATACCTCATTCACTTTAGGAATGATAGAGACCTATTTTAGGCATTTCGACTCACAATGCATCATGTGGGAATCCAAAAAGGATATGATTCTTCTCTGAATCATTAGAAATCAGAAAAAAAGATGGGATGGGACCGCGTTGTATCCAATATTACACTTTTAAACAGAGGATTGTTAAAGATAAAGAAAAGAGAACATTGTTATGATAGAATCGGGGCTGGGACGGAAGGATTCGAACCTCCGAATAACGGGACCAAAACCCGCTGCCTTACCGCTTGGCCACGCCCCATTTAGATTTCCATTCGACACTAATAACACTAATATGCCTATTGGTTGTTCGTCAATTCCCGCCCCAATATATATATATATATATTTTTTTATTTGGAATAGGTTGTTGCTAAAATTCTACACATGTAGATGTAGAATCAAAATGAATTTATTGCTCATTATATATAAATCAATTAAGATATTGTAGAAAAGTATGATTTTTCAATTCTCAAATGAGAATTGAAAGATCTTTGATTGGGGGAGTTCAAAGCAAAAGAAGAATTTTTTTGTTTGGCTTTGGCCTATCTTCTTTCTTCATTTTTTCCCTTATATCAATAACTCAATAATAATGAAATTCTCTCCAAGAGCAAAATTTTTCTTATGCCTAAAACCTTTAGTTTGATCTGTATCTGTCTTAATTTTACCCTTCATTCGAGTAGCTTTTTCTTCGCCAAATTACCTGAGGCTTATGCTTTTTTCAATCCAATCGTAGATATTATGCCAGTCATACCTGTGCTCTTTTTTCTCTTAGCCCTTGTTTGGCAAGCTGCTGTAAGTTTTCGATGAGATCTTGAATACTGTCCTAGAAAAATTCATGATTGATTCGAGGAAAAAAAAAAGAAATCTATTCTAACAATTGATCTTGATAAGATCAAGATAAGTCTTACATTATGAACTCTCGATTCAAACATGGAAATTGGATAGCTGAGATAGATCTGGATCACCCCTTTTTCTCATTCTGACCCTCCTAAGGTCAAATACCTTATGTAAGGTCCCCCACAATACGTAATTGTGAGTATGAAAAAAAAAATTTCGGTAACGAAAGAAATCTTATCTTATTACAAATGAATACCTTTCTTTTCTAGAAATTTCTTGGTGTCAAAACGGGATATGCGGTACAAAAATAGAGAATCTATTCCCCTATTTCCTTTCCACAAAAAAAGATCTTGGAGATTGTGTAATGCTTACTCTCAAACTATTCGTTTACACAGTAGTGATATTCTTTGTTTCTCTCTTCATCTTTGGATTCCTATCTAATGATCCAGGACGTAATCCTGGACGTGAGGAATAAAAAAATCGGAGGTTTTTAGTTCCTGGATTTCTTAATCTTCTTAAGATTTTCTCTATTCCATACATTTAACCAAGATAAGAAGGGATCAAGATTTTTTAGAATTCGAAAGATGAGAAATCTCAAGTGATCGGAAGGGACGGAGAGAGAGGGATTCGAACCCTCGGTACGAAAAATCCGTACAACGGATTAGCAATCCGCCGCTTTAGTCCACTCAGCCATCTCTCCCAATAACAAATTGATTGTTCAATTGTAACGCGCGAAGTAAAGATTGAGAAAATCAAGGTTCTTTTATTCCCCGGCCTGGCCAGTCTCTAGCCAGGCCATTCCTCGTTTTGTTCCAATGAATCATAGATCAAATGATTTTTCTGGTTTAAAAAAGAAAATACTTGTTATTATGGCAGTGACAAAGGCAATTTCCATTCCTATGACACTCCTGTCATTTCTTAGGATTCTTTATTTTTTGCTTTTTTATTTTATTGATATTGACTTACTGGAATGAAAAAACACACATTTCTTTTCTCATGAGAAAAGCTTTGTTTGAACACTTGAGTCCGCAAAAAAGACGAATACTATGATTTTTTATTTTTCACTAGATACAATTAGCCCAAATTCATAAAATTTGGCAGTTAAATGAATAGAGAAAAGAGTAACCTCGAAAAAGATAAGATGCAAACTCTCACTTTTTTGCGGGGAGGGGGGGAGAAATCGTTTCTTTACTTGAAAAAGAATTAATGGAAAAAAAATGGAACTACCGATTCTTGCACAACTCATTCTTATGTTTATGTTCCGACTTCAATGGCTATTTCGAGCCGGGACTGTCAGTAATGATTCCCCATGTAAAAGATATAACTTGTTATTTAAACAAATCTTCGTCTATTTCATTAAGTTCCCCATCGGAACACGTCAGCACTTACTGCAATTTTCATGATTCTAATCCCATCTTGATTACGTCCCATTCGCTTATTCGACAAATAGTAAATTCATAGATTATAATCATATTGTAGCGGGTATAGTTTAGTGGTAAAAGTGTGATTCGTTCTATCGACAACGGAAATAGTTAAAGGGTCTTTCAGTTTGATTCATATTCCGACCGACAAACTTTATTTCTTAAAGGGGTTTAATCCTTTAACCCTCAATGCCACATTTGAGGAAGAATATAATTCTAGTGATTTGTATCCAAAATTCAATTAGAAATTGAACAACAAAATTCATTGGATTATGGAATCGCGAAGCAGAATTTTTCTTTGTA